TCAAACGATCGGCAGCTGCTAATATATCTCGTGGTAACAAAAATATATTGTTCTGAGGTATATTAAGATTAAGTCTCCAGTTAATATTTCGGCGACCAATCCTTCCTAATTCACACCTTTGGTGAAAGAATTTTTTTTGTAATTCCTTACATAAGGATTCAGAAAAAATTGGATCCCCACCTACACAAGAAAATTGTTGATAAAACTCCAAAATAGCATTTTCTTTTGACCCAATTTTTTTTTTCTCCTTATCGGTCAAGAAAGATAAGAAAATTTCAGGGTAGCAAACATTCTCTAAAATTTCTCTTAGATTCGAACCCATAGCTGATGATAGAACTAGAATAGATATTTTCTGTTTCCTACTCACACGAGCCCATATTCTTGCTTTTTTATCAATCTCTAATTCTAACCTGCCTCCCCAATCTGATATTATGGTGCCGGTATAGACCGAAATCCCGTTATGATCCAATTCTGACTGGTAATAGATACCAGGACTTTGCAATATTTGATTGATAACAATTCTGTATATTCCGTTTACTATAGAAGTTCCAAGGGAATTCATTAAAGGAATGTTTCCAATAAAAACTCTTTGTTCTTGCATATTCCTACTGGTTTTCCAAATTAATCCCGAGGATACATATAATTCAGAAGAATATGTAAGTGATTCATAGACAGCATCTCGTTCTTTTATCAGAGGTTCTACCAATTGATATGTTTCCACAAATAATTGAAATTCAATTTCGTGATCTATATCTTCAACTTTTGGAAATTTAGAAAGTTCTTCTATTAACCCCTGATCAATAAAGCGATAAAACCCTTCAAATTGTATCTGATTTAATCCGGGTATCGTAGATGTTCCCTCTTTTCCATCCCCGAGCATCTTTTTTGAATTTCCCATTTATCCGTTTATTGAAAAAATACCATCCCATCTCTCATTCTTCACCGAATCATATCCATAGAATTCGATCTAGCAATAATGGAATTTCTATTCTGTTTACTGAATCACATGAAATTTTATCCAACTCCAAGATATATGGAATGTATGAAATACGTATGAACGGAGACTAGATTCAATTGGAATTTTTTTTATAATTATAAGAAATAGATCCAAATGGAACAGAATTGAGAAATACCACTGGAACTTATGGAGTTTTGTAAAGACTAGAAAAAAAGTAATTTCATTTTCACCTATGATATTACATATTCGATTGCATACCATTAAATAAAAAATGTATTCATGCTTGGATCTGTTCGAGCAGATAAATATATAATAAATAGAAAACTTTTTTTTTTACCACTTTACTTTTTCATGTATTTGTATTTCATTGTTCAAAAAAATATTTGCAGAAAAAAGTTTTACCTAATTTTGAATTAGAGTATCATTGAATTGAAGTAGGTAAGAAAACTTGTGTTTTTTTAGTTATTAATTTTTTTTATTATTAAAATAAAAAAGAATGCACAGATAAGATATATACGTCTCTTTTTCTTCTTTTATTGGGGTACAGTTCTATATTGGGACAGCACATGCTGTGCTCTATCAAAAATTAAACTTTCTCTTCAATGTATTCAATGAAAAATTGAAATACAAAAATTTATTGAGAATTACTCCTCAAAAGCATCCCTAGAGAGATAAAATACCCCATTATAGAACTATAGCTCTATAAACAACGTAATGTATGTTCTGATTCTGGGGTTTACATATACTCAGAATTACTGTTATAATTGAAATTGAAGAAGATTTATTTTTATTTTTAATTGAAAAAAACTCAATATAGATTGGTTATAAATACATTTCTAATGATTTGCTTTTATTATTAGAAAAAAAAAATGTCGATTTTAATTCAAAAATAGTCATGAATTTACAGTCAATAGTTAATGGTTCGGATTTATACTGGATTCTTCTATATTTTGTGACTGAAAAACTATATATTTTTTTCGGAGTTGAAAAAAATAAAATAAAATTTGAATCTAGTTTCTATCGTTTTGGCGGCATGGCCGAGTGGTAAGGCGGGGGACTGCAAATCCTTTTTCCCCAGTTCAAATCCGGGTGCCGCCTCAACAACAGACTTGAAATCCCCTATTATAACAAACGTAGGAAAAGACTCTTGATACTTTCTTTATCGTGATTCTAAGCCCCTGGCTCTCGAGGTTCCTTTCTCTAACCTAAAGTTTTGAGATTCAAGGAAAACTTAAAGTAGTGGGGGGAAATCCGTAAATCTTTACTTTCCACTACTAAAATTAGTTCCACTTACTGAGTCTTCAATTAGATTGGGTAGCCAGAGGGGGAATTAAATTAATAGTTTTGAAAAGGACCTAAGATACTTTGGATACAGACTAATGAAAGTCTAGGAATGCTCAGACATTCAATCAATATTAGATTAGATGAATAATTGCCTTTCTTTTTACTTCCAAAAAGAAAAAAAAAGATAAAAGAAATAAAAAGTCTTATTCTTTCTACATGTGAGTCAGATTCCTTGGATACTTCGAAAAGTGTCTGTTTACTTGTGTTTACATCTTGTTGATTCTACTATAAATTCTATAATAAGAATAACTCATTATAAGAATAAGATAAGTGTGTTTTTTGGAGTAGTTCATCAATGGTGACCAAATACCTCTCCCTTTTTTTGACTCTGTACCAGTGATTTCACTATTATTAGTATTAGTGAACAAGAATGGAATAGTTTCTTCATATTCATAGAAATAGGGGACAGAATTCACATGGATATAGTAAGTCTCGCATGGGCTGCTTTAATGGTAGTTTTTACATTTTCCCTCTCTCTCGTAGTGTGGGGAAGAAGTGGACTCTAGAAGTACTCCTAATTGCGGTAATAATCAAACTCTATCAACCTGTATCAATTGTTTTAGTTTTATAGACCGTTCGGCAATTTTTTTAAGATTTTTTTAAATAAATTGGATTTCTGTTTTGTTTTATTGACTCATTTTCTATTTTTATATCAGGGTTTACACGGTTAACCATTCATGGGGTAACCCCTTTTCGAAATCTAAAGAAGTTTCCATCGAATTAGGATTATCTGTATTAAACGGATCAAACAAACAAATGAAATTGAGAAAGTATGTACATACATTTTATATTCTATTTATATTAATTAGAAAAAAAAAGAGATATAGGTGGATTCCTTTATATTAAGATATTTCACTTGTACTTTATACATTACAATAACCATAATGGCTAGTATGGTAGAAAGAGATCTCTTTCTACCATACTATCGGGCCCCTTAGGATACTACTACTAAGTCTAAGGCATTCCTTTCATTTAAGACGAGAAATTTAAATCCTTTTTTTCTTTGTTTTTTTCATTGTATAGTAAAATTGTATTCAAATTAATCATTTTGACTAACCGTTTTTACGTAAATTATAAGCAAAAAAGCAGTAGGAATGAGAATGAAGAGTGCAGTAGCAATAAATGCAAGAATATTTACTTCCATAATTTAATCGTTTATTATTATTATTTTTTTATCTCGGGATTTAATCCCATAGAGATGAGAAATCTTTCGCTTGTAAACTCACTCAGATGAATTAGATTTCGATGATATTGAATGAAAGAAATATCATGAATAACAATAGCGTAGCTATGAAATCGACTCATCGTCAAGAATTTAATAGTATAACATAGGAAGATCCTTTATCCACACCGAATACATAATGAGATACCTGATCCAATCAAAAAATATTTATTTTTATTTTTCCCCGCTTTCTTTTCTACAACCTAGTACTTTACTTGTACAATCATCTGATGAAGTATCATAAAAAACCTTTTCTACTTCGATTGTTTACAAAAAGAGTTTATAAAGAACCTTAAATAAACAATAGAAATCAAATAGAGAAAACAAGTACGAAGTTCAATTTTAAATTTTAAAAAATTTTTAAGGGTCTATCGTCTTTTTGGAAAACAAATAAGGGGAGTGTGATAAAGACGAGTCCCAGTAAAAAAACTAAAATATTCAAAAAAATTAACTATAAAATTAAAAATTAAATTTTCTTACGAGTTTTTTCTTCAACATCGGCTCTAATCTTTAAAAAGAGCATATTCATCAGGTAAGACTAATTTTATCTTTATTTTTTAAATATCCTCTTTCCTTGGTTGGATTCGAACTTTTTTCAATTCCTTTACTTCATAGAAATAAAAGTATACATTAGGTACTCTTGGCAAACGTATTATACGCCATCCTATTCCATTTTCCTACACGAGTTAATGGGAGATCAATTGATAAAAAGCAGAAACCCCATACAGTATCTCTTTCTTGAAGTGTTGAATGCTCTCAACAATTATCCTAATTTACATATGTCTCTCTACCATCAATTGGTGCTAGTTAAAATAATGGAAATACCCCTTTCTTTTGCTTGATGAAAAAATAAAAAAAAGATAAATGAAACCATTTCGATCCCCTTGCCCAGAAACAAAAAGGGGGGTGGATGTCTTTTTTTTTTGAATTCGCCGGGACTGACGGGGCTCGAACCCGCAGCTTCCGCCTTGACAGGGCGGTGCTCTGACCAATTGAACTACAATCCCATGGAAATCAAGTGGGTAGCTTACATATTCCTTCTTATGATTTCATTTTAATCATTTAAATTTGAGATTCAAATTAGTGTTTTGTAACAAATAAAGTCACAAGTGATATATTTATATCTATATGGATATCTATTTAGTGAGAGCAAGACGGATTGCTGGTAATCCTTGCATTATTATCAAATCGATTGATAATCTAGTTTTTATAATAAAAAAATAGATTATTTTCTCGACTCTGTTCATTAAAGTTTATATTTAAAGGATCCATATCGGGATCCTTAGCAAGATCAAGATCGGAATTTTTGTATGGAAACAAAAAAGTAACTAGACACAAGAAATAAAGAAAAAAGTAAAGTCGAAATATACCCCGAAATTTTACTTTTTTTCTTACCCCTTCTCTGTCATTTATGCAAAACAAAAAGGGTTATGTAGACAGCGAATTATTGGGCCGAGCTGGATTTGAACCAGCGTA